ATCGAATATTGATTAATACGTAATCGATCGAACACTACTTGCACTACTTGAAAAGGATTCTTCTGTTCAGAAACGAAATGTTCCAAGTGTTCCTGGAAATTCTTGCTCCCATTGGACCATTTGTATCTATATGCATCAGGATCCCGATTCATGGATCTCTCAGTTCCAGAAATAAGAGGATCAAACCATTTCTTCTGACTCTTTTTCAAATTCGATAAATGTTGGTTGATCGTCATTATAGTTATATGATTCAGAGTATCATTTCCTATTTGATCCCTTTGAATTCCATATTCGAAGTTGCGATCGGATCTATTCATTAAAAAGAATCGATTCGATACATTTCTTATGTACCCATAGGTGCTATATTGGATTTGAATCAGATTTCGGATCAATCTATATTGATTGACTGCCTCCATTATGTTGTTGCTAGCAAATACCGCTGTTTTTAGTTTGGGATCTTCCAACTCATTCCCGCAGTAGATCCGGACCGATTTTTTTCTGATCCTTCGAGAAAAAGATTCATTCTCCTCATAAAAAAGAGGAGGTAGAACCAATAAAGATTTCTTTTTCGATTCATCTCTGGAGTTGAATACCTCATTCAAGAATTTTTTTTGATCCAACCCGTAGGAATCAATAGAAAAGGCAAATCCCCTATGATACACCAGATCTGGCTCGGTTATTGATAGAGTGAATAGATCCGCCATTTCTGGGAATCTCTCTTCTGATTCAAAAAAATCGTGGCGTAACGCGTATCCCCCTTTGTTCCGGTCATGGAATAGATGAAAGAAATCAAAAAATGGATTTTTGTTCAAGAATGAAATCTTATTGGAACTGTCCATATCCGGTTCATCCTTCGGAACCATATCACATCCCGGATCTGGTTCCGAAGGATGAATTGAGACGGTATCTTGTAAATACGTAATTATCTTGAATATATCAACCATTTCTTTCTTTTCCGCTCGCCTGGAAGGGACAAAAGAAACATCTTGTTTTTTCTTCAACAATTTAGGATCTCTAGTGGACCTCTCAGTAGGATTCGAACCCAGATGAAGTTCTGACCATCTGTCAGAGAAAAAAGAACGAATTGATCTTGTAGGATTCCCAAGAAATTCTTCGATTTCTTCCGGAAGCAGATGATTCTTCATCCGCTTCTCAGGTTCCGTGAATAGCCAGGACATGGAGGAAGATCCAAAAAGGCATTTCGGGAATCGATCTGATTCTATCTCTGTTCGTTCCGTTTGAAGAAAGGAAGGATCCCAAAGAATCGATCTCTCTTTTAGTTGCTGAATCTCTGTTTGATCGATCAATGTGTGATATTCTGAATTCTCATTTCTAACGGAATCGAAATGATCTCTGGATTGATCAGAAGAAGATCCTTTCCATTGGCTAGAATCCGTTACTTGAACGAAAATAGATCTTGTGGAATCATATTGAATATTTGACAATACATTCCGTACCTTGCTAAAAAACCGATCCTTGTTTACCAACCACACATTGTCTAACCAAATCCAATTCTCTCTCGAGACGTTCCTCAAAAAATCCGATTCGTGCTGATTCTTCCCCCAACTAACGAAGAGATCTTGGCGGAATTGCCACATATGAAATTGAGCACAATTTTGCAAAGAAATACCCCACTTGTTTCTCGAGAAGAGATGGGAAACATGCTCAATATCATTGGATTGCATAGTTGCCCCAGCTCCTTGTTGTTTGAAGAAACTCTCCCCCTGAATTGGTCTTTTTTCACGAAAAGCAGACATGAGATAACAAATCAAGTCTTTCCCTAAGATTTCGAATAGCTGTCCCGAATTCAAGTTGATTATGTTTCGTTTCTTCCTCGGAGAAAGACGATCAAACAATTCCCAATCATGGTCCTTGCGGATCGGATCATCCGTATAGGATAAAAAAAGAAACTCCAGATATTTGCTATCTTTCTCTTTGAATGAGATCTCAATTCCAGCTACGGTTTCATTAGATATCTGACAACTAGAATCCCTATTTTTTCCGATCCGGTTCCTCCACCACCGCGAACCCCGGTTAGATTCAGGCATGATACGCTTTTTCTTTCTTGGGAGAACCCAAGTACTCTCTTGCGGATCCATGAAACAACTCTCAGAAATCTTTTTCCTTTTTGGAAGATACAGGAGCGAAACAATCAACCTATTTCTATTGGAAGACCAAAAAGATTCTTCCAATGTCTCCTTTCTGGGTCCAATGGAATTCATAGGTATAGGAAGAAGCCCCATCAAATAGAGATTTTTTCTTTCAACCATCTTTCGATTGTTAATACGAGATATAAGGACCACTACTACAAGCAGTACTACACCTTTGATCGTGAAATATCGATTGCTTGTTGCACCCTGTGAATCACGTGAAAGTAGGATACTCCAAATTCGGGGGTCAAAGAGTTTCATAAAACGTTCTTGGTGGAAAAAAATGTGAGTGAAAGATCCCACTGAATCGAATTTGATCCATGAATCTAAGAAATAGTGAGAATTCTTGA